ACAAAAACAAAACGGTCCCTCCGTAACCAGTCATCCATAATATCAAATAAATCATTTTCTTCTTTGGTAAATTTACCAAGGGCTATAGTCATAGCGGTCCTCCTATTCAACTACTTGCACCATTTTCGAGCACCTCATAGCATTTTAGCATTTTTGAGGCCTTTGAAGCTTTTATCATTTATGTACAATTCGATTTCTCCTACACTGCTCCCCTTCGAGTCTAATGAAGTTCGGAAATCAAAATTCTTTATCGGCCCCTATAACCCGACTGACGTAAAGTCATGAACTCAATTCGGTTATTCTTTCTTAGTCTTAATAACCCTAGGAACCATTCATTTTTTGATAACTCATTATAGAAAGCTATAGAAATATCATTATAGAAATATTATAGAGTTCTTTTTATTTTATAGGTATAAATAGCAATATCCATCTAAATCGAAATGGATCTTGTATTCGTGAATCAAAGAAAAGAATTTCCAATTCTCTTATATGTCTTATGTTGTAACTTCGAAGAAACTTTTCTATGAAGGAGGGGAATAATAATTTATTAATTGAGTCTTTTAGAAAAACGAAGAATAAGAAGATTGAATCAGAAATATCGAAATATTTTTTGGAGTCCAAAGAAAAAATAAAATATGAAAGAAAAAGGTGGGGTCTGTTCTTTCAATTTCATCTCTATCCAATTTGAATATCAGAATAGTGAATATAGTCAGGATTCAAGGGGTTAGATCCACTTACTTTTTTTTTTTAATCTCATTTGAGTTGATTGAAATAATGGCAAATAGGAAAATGGGGTGATTTAAGAGCCAACTTATCAGTCTTGATTATGAATATTCTCATTATTGATTATTAATATAATAAATGAATAGTCAACTTTTTTTGAATCATATAAACTCGAATTCTAGACGATTCTAATATGAATTCTAGCTAATATTCCTTCTAATAGTCATTCTCAATCGCAATTCTCATTATACTATGAAAATAGTCTTAAATACTGTTAACTTTTTAATTAAGATATTAATATCTTAACATATTAATATTCAATATGAAGATTTCCATTTTTTTTTTTTTTTGAGATCGAAATATTGATATACTAGTTCCGGGTTCTAGTCCCGGGTAACCCTTTCTAATTAGCATATTGAAATGCTATGAAGTCGTAATTTATTCAAAAATCCTCTCTTAAAGCTAGATAAGATCCCAAAGATCTATCTATCCATCAATCTTCATAGTCGTTGACAAAGGTATAGAAATTGGATCTTTTTGAAAAACTAAAAAGACTCTTAACAAAATAATAAATAGTTGACAGAATAACCCAGAGGGATATAGAATTAAAAAGGAAGCTCTCAAGTATCATCGATACATATTCATAATCAAAAAATCGCGGATAGGAGGAACCACCGATGCCAAACATGTTTCATCCGGATTATGAGGACTTGGATCTAGCTCTAAAACAACTAACAATAGAAGAGCAAACTCTCATAGTTAAAGAATTTGGTAAAGTTTGAACTAATCGATTTGGATTACATCTAGACAAATAGAGGCAGGACGCCGGGCAATGACGCGAAATGCCCGGCGCGGTGGAAAAATATGGGTACGCATATTTCCGGACAAACCAGTTACTATAAGGACTGACTACAGAAACACGCATGGGTTCCGGTAAAGGAGATCCCAAGTATTGGGTAGCTGTTGTTAAACCAGGTAGAATACTTTATGAAATGGGAGGAGTAAGAGAAAATATAGCCAGAAAAGCTATTGAAATAGCAGCATCAAAAATGCCTATCCGCACCCAATTCATTATTTCAATCTAGTAATCAAGGTAATAGAGAAACAAAGTAATATAGAAGCAAAGGAAAAAGGCCTTTGAAATCAAAGAAATCAAAAACGAGTTGAGTATATCTTTTGTTTTTCATTTCTTTTTTATTATTGATATATATAAAACGGAATTATTCAAATTCCAATTCAAAAAGTTAGATAATTGAGTCATTTCGAATTTGAGAATGCAGGTTTTTTAGAGTTTATTCCTTTATTTGAAAATAATAATAATTATTTGATTTGATATTTTATTCAAACTCAAGTATCTACAATATATCGATTCTCCCTTCAAATCAAATTAAGAATACTATCCGTTTTATGAAGAAAGACCAAAGCCCCATATCGGATTTGAACCGATGACTTACGCCTTACCATGGCGTTACTCTACCGCTGAGTTAAGGGGGCCTTTTTATTTTCTTGGACTTCCTTAATTAGCGACTAGACGAATAAGATATACCTATGCTCGGGAAGTCAATTATGGATCTAACTATCAAAACATAGATTCTATATAATATATAGTATAGTCTTAGTATATATATATTAATGTATTAGTATATAAATGAATTAGTATATATAGATTACTAGAGTAAAAAGTCAAAAATTGAGAATAATTATTATAGTAAATCATCTAGTGTAAATAATACAGTAAATCAATACTACAATATAGTAAAAAATCCATTTTTGATTCTTAAAATCAAATGATTAGTCTTCTAACTGTACAAAGTCGTCCATTTTCAATCGCTCATTCATATAGGAAAAACTGGGTTTATCGAGTGCGTATTAAATAAACAAGTGAATATAAGAAAAAAATGCTTTATTGATAGTGAAATGAAAAATCAATCCAATCAGTGAAATGAAAGATCAATCCAATCAATCCTTTCAAGACCAAACCGAATTAAATTGACCACCACCCTAACCAAATTGATTTGATTAATAGATGTACCTACAAAATTGACCTGGACCCAAGATATTTAAAGGAATCACTGATGAAAAGATTTGAGTTGTCACCCGAACGAAAACCAAATTCTAAAAAAAAAAATTGGAGATTTTATCCCTCTTTCACGATTTCTATATTTATCATTTGTTAATTTCCTGGTTAAGTCTGAGATAGACATATCATCTGCCTATATATGGTATATACAATATATGTTAACGAGAGAATGAGTGACTCAATGAAAAAAAATTGGAGATTTTATCCCTCTTTCACGATTTCTATATTTATCATTTGTTAATTTCCTGGTTAAGTCTGAGATAGACATATCATCTGCCTATATATGGTATATACAATATATGTTAACGAGAGAATGAGTGACTCAATGAAAAAAAAAAGAGGGCGAAATCTCAGTTCGCCCTCTTTTTTGGCTTAGTTTTCTGAGAGACCAATCACTCCCTGAAAGTCTCTTTCCAATCGAATCATACAATTTAATTATATTGACAATTTCAAAAAACTCAGCATACTATGTTCATAGTATGCTGATAGTCAGGCAAATGTGCCCCCATCGTCTAGCGGTTCAGGACATCTCTCTTTCAAGGAGGCAGCGGGGATTCGATTTCCCCTGGGGGTAGGGTATTACAAAAGGAAGTTGATCATGAATGATTAATAAGGCTGAAATGGATTCTTCCTGGGTCGATGCCCGAGCGGTTAATGGGGACGGACTGTAAATTCGTTGGCAATATGTCTACGCTGGTTCAAATCCAGCTCGGCCCAATAAGTCACGGATCCTCCATGAAATGATAGAACCCCTTGATTCTATCAAAATCAATGCCTGATACAGAAAATAAAAGAGTCAAATACAGAAAAAAGTAAAAATTTCGGCTCTACTTGTTATTTATTGGATTTGCTTTATTTTTTCGTACAAATTTGGATTAGGATCTTACTAATGATCTAGATTCCGATCCGGATTTGGAAGTATAAAGTATAAGAAAAAAAAAAAAGAAAAATGGAAAGAGAAAAAGACTCGGTTTTTCAGTGAACGAGTTAGTAGCAATCGATTTGGATTTGAAATAAACAAAAAGATGAGATGACTATGAATCTAATCCGGGCGGGCCCTCCACTTATAAAGTGGATATCCATAGAAATATCAATCAATATAGTACCTGCCCCCCCTTCCAACGCGGCCATTCCCATTTCTAATTGAAATAGAAAGGAAAGGGGTTGAATGAAATCCATAAGAATATGTATGTTAGACACTTTCTTTCATTTATTGGGGATTGTAGTTCAATTGGTCAGAGCACCGCCCTGTCAAGGCGGAAGCTGCGGGTTCGAGCCCCGTCAGTCCCGACGGATCTAAATCAACAATTTCATACAATAATACATCAATCGGTCCAGCCATTTTTTCTTCATTCTTTGTTCCCAAAGCTTCGTATTCATATTCAGGATTGGATTTTAAGAAATATCGTACTGAATTCGGCTTGTTTATTCCTCTCGATCCGTCTATGTAATGAATGAAATTGAATAGAGAACCATATCTTTCGCTCTAAGACATAGACAAATGGAATTTGTAGTTGTACGATACAAAATGCATTTGTTTGCTTTAATAGAATCCTTTTAATCTGACAAGTCTCTTTTCTTTTTTTTACGTTTTCCTGGGGACTTCTCTTTATCTATCACATTTTTTTTTCTTTTCCAATCCAATAAGATTAGATTCGTATCAGTAAAAAAAAAGGAGTTTCGAACTTAATGTCTTTTTCTCGATTTGGCTATTTTACTTCTATTCTTTGTTTGGATTTGTTTGTAACCAATATAAGTGTAAGGGCGGTTAGATTTAGATACTGCTTTGTCCGATGATTGGACAAACAAGTCAATCCTTTTTCTTTATAGAAAAGAAAGAATGGCAAAAATAATAAGAACGAAAGGAAATAACTTCTCGATTGTGTCAAGAATCCTTTTTTGAAATTTGCGATGGATAAACGATCTTTCTGTGTTATACTATTCCATTTTCGACGACGAATCTCTTGAATAACTAAGATATTTTTATTCATAATATTACTCAAATTCGATATCATCGAACTGAAATCCACCCATTGAATTTCGAGGGGAAAGATTGATCATATCTATGGGATTAAATCCCGAAGTTATTGCGACGTAAAGAAAAATGAGACGCCCTATGGAAGTAAATATTCTCGCATTTATTGCTACTACACTCTTCATTCTAGTTCCTACTGCTTTTTTGCTTATAATATACGTAAAAACTGTTAGTCAAAGTGATTAATTTGAATAAAATTGGACTTCTTAGTTTTCAGAAATGAAATGATTGCAAAAAAAAAATGCAAACGGAGTCCAATTTTGCAGCTTAGATAAAATGAGTGGACTCGAATCCGTAGTATTTTGTATAAGAGCAGAATAGTCGAAAGAACTAGAATTCTATAGTTCTTTCGACTATTCTATCGATTTTTTTCTTTGCGTGGCTAAAGTTATACTGTATAAAGCGAGAGAAGACGTAATCTAGATAGTCATTATAACTCTATGGAATGCCCATAACATACCAATTCCATTTCCAATTGAAATAGTCAAATAAAAAAAAGTCTTTGCAGAACGATCTAAATGAAATTCTTAAAGTTTTCTTTATCAACTCAATTAATAAGTAGTACCTCTAGAGTCCACTTCTTCCCCATACTACGAGGGAAAGGGAAAATGTAAAGACTACCATTAAAGCAGCCCAAGCGAGACTTACTATATCCATGTAAATTATGTCCCCTAGCTCTATGAAGAAATTTTTCCATTATTATTAAATAATAATAGCAGAGAATGGGGAAGAGAGTCAAAAAGAATAAAAAACGGAGGTTTGTCCAATCATTTTGCTTGCTGAAACAGTTCAAAAAGACAATTCAAATGAATTCCATTTTAAGTATAAGACCGACTTAGATGATTGCTATTAGAATCGTAAAAGATTAAGCACAAGCAAAATACGTAGGTAAACCCTTGACTTAGACGTCTCAAAAAAATGGAGTTACGGTGTAAATAAGACCTACTCTTTCTTTTTTTATCCTTCATTAAGTCAAAAGTATCAAAATTGGGTCTTACCTAAACTAAAAGAAAGAATTCTTTTTACTCTATTTTTTTCTATATTTGTCTATTTGATATGTAAAATATGCAAAATGCTCCATTCAAGCAGCATTAGATTGATTGAATTTCTACCCAAAGTCTACTCCAACCCTTCCAGAAAAATTGCTTTCCTGTATTCCTATCCAATCGAAGTAAAAATCCAGTCAGTAGACAATTCATTAGTATTGTAAGGACTCTTATCTCAAGCAAAATCTATAAAAAAAAAAAAAGTATATCAAGATGTATCAATTCCCGATTCTTTATTCTTATTATTACTACTAGAAACTTTCCTTGAATCCTAGATGCAAGAAATTCAATAAATTCAAGAAATTGCAGCACGTTAGAGAATCGAACCACCAGAATGTTTTGAATCAAAGAAGTATCAAGAGTCCTTTTCCTTCGCGTGCGTCTGTTGGGAACAAAGTGAACAAGTTAGATGAGCAAAATGGAATAAGGTCTTTCGCGTCTTTTGTTGATCAGGCGACACCCAGATTTGAACTGGGGAAAAAGGATTTGCAGTCCACCGCCTTACCACTCGGCCATGCCGCCAAGACACTCTAAAATACATGCAAAAATGCCCTCCTTTTTTTTTGCGGGGGCACGCTCAACTTCTTTTTTTTTTATTGAAATCCCATTCCTTTGCTTAAATCAAGGAAATCAACCCTTCCTTTTTTGGTTGGATTGGATCTATCACTTCAATTCATTTTTTATAATATATCAAAACACGTACTATCTAAATTCTTTCCCTTTTCTAGTGAAATGAAAAACAAAATGTGACGGAAGTCACAAAAGGAATAGGGCAAGTTTGAACCAATAATTCTTTTCTGTGAATTCAAATTCAGGAAGGAGTCTTGAATTGGAATCAAAAAGTGTATTTCCATAATGCGAAAAGTAAATTGAACTAGATATAGATATGTAATTAATCTGAATCCAATTCATTCTTTTCAACAAAAAAAATATTTCTCAATTTCAATTATAACAACAATTATGAGTCTATGTAAACCCCAGAACATAAATGCTTCCACAGATACCTAATCGAATATCTTAGCTGGCGATGAGTTAGATAGAAGATTTTCTACTAGTCAATGAAAACGAGTCAATGAAAAGGGAAATAGACAAAATAGAAATTTTGATAGCGCACAAGATGTGCTGTTCCGAATAGAACTGGAAAGAGGCGATAGTGATTAGTTCGACTTCTATCTTATCCGTCTATGTTTAATAAGCCTTCTTTTGTTATATATTTCAATCGTTCAATCTATATATTCTATATATATGAATTACAAGAAATAGGAACTCTATTCCATACAAAAAGCACTCAAAATAGGAAAGGCCTATTCTATCTTCTATTTGATGATTTTGTTTCTCATTATTTGTTTGGTCTTGATTTCGTTGAATATATCAAGTTAAAAACCCTTTATTTTACTGGTATCCAATCGTATTGGAATATGAAATATCATAATAATGATAGAAATGGAATCACTTCTTGTTGTGTTGTTGCGCTATTCTATACAAACTCCCTAAGTCGAAGTTAAGTCGACTATCTGAATTCTTTTCCAGTTGGATCGCTTACAAATTCCATTCTGATTTGAGTCTACAATTCTCTTTCTTCCTCTGTTCATATGTATTTCATACAGTGCTTATTCTTATCTGGAGTTAGAGAAAATTTTATGTGATTCTGTAAACAGAATAGAAATTCTATCATTGCTAGATCGATCCATAGAATTGCATTGGATGAAGACCGATCCAATAATAGAATTTTTTCTTTTCAATAAATGGGAAATTAAAAATGATGTTGGATAGAAATGAGGGAATGTCTACAATACCCGGATTTAATGAGATACAATTTGAAGGATTTTGTCGGTTCATTGATCAGGGCTTAAGAGAAGAGCTTTATAAGTTTCCAATAATTGAAGATACAGATCAAGGAATTGAATTTCACTTATTTGTGGAAAACTATCAATTAGTAGAACCATTGATAAACGAAAGAAATGCTGTATATGAATCACTCACCTATTCTTCGGAATTCTATGTATGCGCAGGATTAATTTTGAAAACCAGTAGGAATATGCGAGAGCAAACAATTTTGATTGGAAATATTCCTTTAATGAATTCCCTCGGAACTTTTATAGTAAATGGAATCTACAGAATTGTGATCAATCAAATATTGCAAAGCCCCGGTATCTATTACCAGACAGAATTAGACCATAACGGGATTTGGGTCTATACGGGAACCATAATATCAGATTGGGGAGGAAGAGTCAAATTAGAGATTGATAGAAAAGCCAGGATATGGGCTCGTGTGAGTAGGAAACAGAAAATATCTATTCTATTGCTATTATCAGCTATGGGTTTGAATCTACGAGAAATTCTAGAAAATGTTTCTTACCCTGAGATTTTCTTGTCTTTCCTGAATGCTAAGGAGAAAAAAAACATTGGGTCAAAAGAAAATGCCATTTTGGAATTTTATCAACAATTTACTTGTGTAGGCGGAGATCCTGTTTTTTCTGAATCCTTATGTACGGAATTACAAAAGAAATTCTTTCAACAAAGATGTGAATTAGGAAAGATTGGTCGACTAAATATGAACCGGAGATTGAATCTTGATATACCCACTAACAATACATTTTTGTTACCCCGAGATATATTGTCCGCGGCAGATCTTTTGATTGAAATGAAATTTGGAATGGGTACACTTGACGATATGAATCATTTAAAAAATAAACGTATTCGTTCTGTAGCCGATCTCTTACAAGATCAATTCGGGTTGGCCCTAATTCGTTTAGAAGATGTGGTTAAAGGAACTATATGTGGAGGAATTAGGCATAAATGGATCCCGACCCCTAAAAATTTGGTAACTTCAACTCCATTAACAACCATTTTTGAATCTTTTTTCGGATTACACCCATTATCTCAAGTTTTTGATGGAACGAACCCATTGACACAAATTTTTCATGGGAGAAAATTGAGTTATTTGGGACCCGGAGGATTGACAGGGAGAACTGCTAGTTTTTCGATACGAGATATAGATCCTAGTTACTATGGGCGCATTTGCCCAATTGATACATCGGAAGGGATCAATGTTGGACTTATTGGCTCCTTAGCACTTCATGCCAAGATTGGTCAGTGGGGGTCTTTAGAAAGCCCATTTTATAAAATCTCTGAGGGAGCAAAAAAAGGACGGATACTCTATTTATCACCGAATAGAGATGAATACTATATGGTAGCGGCAGGAAATTCTTTGGCGCTGAATCGTGGTATTCAGGAAGAACAGGTTGTTCCCGCTCGATATCGTCAAGAATTTTTGACTATTGCATGGGACCAGGTTCATTTTCGAAGTATTTTTCCCTTCCAATATTTTTCTATTGGGGCTTCACTCATTCCTTTTATCGAGCATAATGATGCGAATCGGGCTTTAATGAGTTCTAATATGCAACGCCAAGCAGTTGCGCTTTCTCGGTCCGAGAAGTGCATTGTTGGAACTGGATTGGAACGCCAAGTGGCTCTAGATTCTGGGGTTCCTGCTATAGCCAACCAGGAGGGAAAAATAATTTATACGGATAGTGACAAGATCATTTTAGTGGGCAATGGGGATACTATAAAGATTCCATTAGTTATATATCAACGTTCGAACAAAAATACTTTTATGCATCAAAAACCCCAGGTTCAACGGGGTAAATGCCTTAAAAAGGGGCAAGTTTTAGCAGACGGGGCTTCCATAGTTGGTGGGGAACTTGCTTTGGGCAAAAACGTATTAGTAGCTTATATGCCATGGGAAGGTTACAATTTTGAGGATGCGGTCCTTATTAGTGAGCGTCTGGTATATGAAGATATTTTTACTTCTTTTCACATACGAAAATATGAAATTCAGACTGATGTCACAAGTCAAGGCCCGGAAAGGATCACTAATCAAATACCTCATCTAGAAGCCCATTTACTCCGAAATTTAGACAAAAATGGAATTGTCATGCTGGGATCTTGGGTGGAGACGGGCGATATTTTAGTAGGTAAATTAACACCTCAAGAAGACTCATGGGATGCCCGGGTAGATCGATTAGTAGACGCCGTCTTTGGCATGCAGGTATCTACTTCAAAGGAAACTTGTCTAAAATTACCTATAGGGGGTAGAGGCCAAGTTGTTGATGTGAGATGGATCCCGAAAAAGGCAGCCTCCGGTTATAATCCAGACTGTTCTAATTCGGAAACAATTCATGTATTTATTTTACAGAAACGTGATATTAAAGTAGGTGATAAAGTAGCTGGAAGACATGGAAATAAAGGCATCATTTCAAAAATTTTGCCTAGACACGATATGCCTTATTTGCAAGATGGAAGACCTGTTGATATGGTCTTCAACCCATTAGGAGTACCTTCACGAATGAATGTAGGACAGATATTTGAATGTTCGCTTGGGTTAGCGGGCGGTTTGCTAGATAGACATTATCGAATAGCACCTTTTGATGAGAGATATGAACAAGAGGCCTCCAGAAAACTCGTGTTTTCTGAATTATATAAAGCCGGCAAGGAAACAGCCAATCCATGGGTATTTGAACCCGAATATCCGGGAAAAAGTCAACTATTTGATGGCAGAACGGGAGATCCTTTTGAACAGCCTGTTCTAATAGGAAAGCCTTATATCTTGAAATTAATTCATCAAGTTGATGATAAAATACACGCACGTTCCAGTGGACCTTATGCACTTGTTACCCAACAACCCCTTAGGGGAAGGTCCAATAAAGGGGGGCAACGGGTAGGAGAAATGGAAGTTTGGGCTCTAGAGGGATTTGGTGTTTCTCATATTTTACAAGAGATGCTCACTTATAAATCTGATCATATGAGAGCCCGCCAAGAAGTGATTGGTACTATAATGATTGGAGGAACAATCCCCAAACCGGAGGATGCTCCAGAATCTTTTCGATTGCTCGTTCGAGAACTACGATCTTTGGCTCTGGAACTGAACCATTTCCTTGTATCTGAGAAGAACTTCCAGATGAATAGGAAGGAAGCTTAATCGGAATGAATCATAATTTTTCTTCTATGATCGATTGGTATAAACATCAACAACTCAGAATTGGATTAGTTTCGCCTCAACAAATCCGTGCTTGGGCCCAAAAAATTCTTCCTAATGGAGAGATTGTTGGAGAAGTCAAAAAACACTATAGTTTTCATTACCAAACCAAAAAACCCGAAAAAGATGGATTATTTTGTGAAAGAATTTTTGGACCTATAAAAAGTGGAATTTGCGCTTGTGGAAAGCCTCCTGAAAAAGAAAATCCAAAATTTTGTCAAGAATGTGGAGTCGAATTTGTTGATTCTCGGATACGAAGATATCAAATGGGCTACATCCAATTGGCATGCCCAGTAACTCATGTGTGGTATTTGAAACGTCTTCCTAGTTATATCGCGAATCTTTTAGATAAACCTCTTAAAGAATTAGAAGGCCTAGTATACGGCGATTTTTCTTTTGCTAGGCCCATAGCTAAAAAACCTACTTTCTTACGATTACGAGGTTCAGTCCAATATGAAATCCAATCTTGGAACTATAGTATTCCACTGTTTTTTACTACCCAAGGCTTCCATACATTTCGAAATAGAGAAATTGCTACGGGAGCCGGCGCTATTCGAGAACAATTAGCCGATCTGGATTTGCGAATTATTATAGATTTGTCATCGCTAGAATGGAACGTATTAGCGGAAGACGGTCCTGCGGGGAATGAATGGGAAGATCAACAAATTGGGAGAAGAAAGGATTTTTTGGTTAGACGCATGGCATTAGCTAAGCATTTTATTCGAACAAATATAGAACCCGAATGGATGATTTTATGTCTATTACCAGTTCTTCCTCCCGAGCTCAGACCGATGATTCAGATAGATGGGGGTAAACTAATGAGTTCCGATATTAATGAACTCTATAAACGAGTTATCTATCGGAATAATAGTCTTAATGCTCTATTAACAATAAGTAGATCTACGCCAGGGGACTTAGTAATGGGTCAGGAAAATTTGGTACAAGAAGCCGTGGATACACTTCTTGATAATGGACTAGGCGGACAACCAATGAGGGACGGACAGAATCAAGTTTACAAGTCGTTTTCAGATCTAATTGAAGGGAAAGAGGGAAGATTTCGCGAAACTATGCTTGGCAAACGGGTTGATTATTCGGCGCGTTCCGTCATTGTTGTAAGTCCCTCGCTTTCATTACATCGATGCGGATTGCCCCGCGAAATAGCAATCGAGCTTTTCCAGACATTTGTAATTCGTGGTCTAATTAGAAAACATCTTGCTTCGAACACAGCCATTGCTAAGAGTCAAATTCGGGAAACAGAGCCCAAGCCCTTTGTATGGGAAATACTTCAGGAAGTTATGCAGTGGCATCCTGTATTGCTGAATAGGGCACCCACTCTGCATAGATTAGGTATACAGGCATTCCAACCCATTTTAGTGGAAGGGCGTGCTATTTGTTTACATCCATTAGTTTGTAAGGGATTCAATGCAGACTTTGATGGGGATCAAATGGCTGTTCATGTACCTTTATCGTTGGAGGCGCAAACGGAGGCTCGTTTACTTATGTTTTCTCATATGAATCTCCGGTCTCCAGCTATTGGAGATCCCATTTGCGTACCAACTCAAGATATGCTTATGGGGCTCTATGTGTTAACAAGGGGAAATCGTCGAGGTATTTATGCAACTAGATATAATCATCCATGGAATCGCAGAAATTATCAAAATGAAAGAATTGACGAGAAGAGTGAGAAGTATACGAAAGAACCCTTTTTTGTTAATTTATATGATGCAATTGGCGCTTATTTGCAGAAAAAAATCCATTTTGATAGTCCTTTATGGCTCCGGTGGCAACTAGATCAACGCCTTATTACTTCAAGAGAAACCCCCATCGAAATTCACTATGAATCTTTGGGGACCTATCATGAGATTTATGAACACTATCTAATAGTACGAAGTATAAAGAAAGAAATTCTTTGTATATACATTCGAACCACTGTTGGTCATATTTCTCTTTATCGAGAAATGGAAGAAGCTATACAAGGCTTTGATCAAGTTTGTCAAGCCTGCCCCCGAGGGTTTTAATCATAGGGATCTAAACTAAGTAATTCTATACTACACTGTCGGAGCAAAGTAAGATATAGTCGCTTCCACTCGAACCATAGTTCCTGAATTTCTATACGAATTCAAATCGAGAAAAGGAAGTTTTCCAATCATTAACTCAAATCCATTGTCGAACCCTACTCAGCGGAATATGGAGGTACTTATGGCCGAACGGGCCAATTTGGCCTTTCACAATAACGTGATAGATGGAACTGCCATTAAACGAATTATTAGCAGATTAATAGATAACTTCGGAATGGCATATACATCACACATCCTGGATCAAGTAAAGACTGTAGGTTTCCAGCAAGCCACTGCTACATCCATTTCATTAGGAATTGATGATCTTTTAACACTACCTTCTAAGGGGTGGTTAGTCCAAGATATTGAACAACAAAATTTTATTTTTGAAAACCACTATCGTTATGGAAATGTACATGCGATAGAAAAATTACGACAATCCATTGAGGTATGGTATGCTGCAAGTGAATATTTGCGATCCGAAATGCATACTAATTTTAGGATGACGGACCCTTTTAATTCAGTCCATATAATGTCTTTTTCGGGAGCGAGAGGAAATACATCTCAAGTACACCAATTGGTAGGTATGAGAGGATTAATGTCCGATCCACAAGGGCAAATGATTGATTTACCTATTCCAAGCAATTTACGTGAAGGACTGTCCTTAACAGAATATATCATTTCTTGCTATGGAGCCCGAAAGGGAGTTGTGGATACCGCGGTACGAACAGCAGATGCTGGATATCTTACGCGCAGACTTGTTGAAGTAGTTCAACACATTGTTGTACGTAGAACAGATTGTGGGACCACCCGAGGTATCTCTGTGAGTCCTCGAAATAAGATGAGTCCGGAAAGCATTTTTATCCAAACCTTAATTGGTCGTGTATTAGCAGACAATCTCTATATGGGTTCACGATGCATTGCTATTCGAAATCAAGATATTGGGATTGGACTTGTCGATGGATTCATAAACTTTCGATCCCAACCAATATCTATTCGAACTCCTTTTACTTGTAAGAGTACGTCTTGGATCTGTCGATTATGTTATGGCCGCAGTCCTACTCATGGCGACCTGGTGGAATTGGGAGAAGCTGTCGGTATTATTGCGGGTCAATCCATTGGAGAGCCGGGCACTCAACTAACATTAAGAACGTTTCATACCGGTGGAGTATTTACAGGAGGTATCGCCAACTATGTACGAGCCCCTTCTAATGGAAAAATAAAATTAAATGAAGACTTGGTTCATCCCACACGTACACGTCATGGGCATCCGGCTTTTCTATGTTATATAGACTTCTATGTAACGATTCAGAGTCAATATACTCTACAGAACGTGAGTATTCCACCAAACAGTTTGCTTTTCGTTCAAAACGATCAATATGTAAAATCAGAACAAGTGATTGCTGAAATTTGCGCGGGAGCATACACTTTGAATTTGAAAGAGAAGGTTCGAAAACATATTTATTCCGAATCAGAAGGAGAAATGCACTGGAGTACCGATGTATACCATGCACCTGAATTTACGTATAGTAATGTCCATCTATTACCAAAAACAAGCCATTTATGGATATTAGCGGGAAGCTCGTGCAAATCCAGTAGAGGCACTTTTTCACTACATAAAGATCAAGATCAAATGAGCGCCCATTCTCTTTATGTGGAAAGAAGATCTATTTCTAGTCCATCAGCAAATAATGATCAAGTTCAATATCAATTCATTAGTTCCAATCTTTTGGAGAAAAACGAAAGTAGGATTCCTGATTATTTAAAACTGAATCGGATCCTAGGTACTACTTATTGTAATCGCACAGATCCTGCTATTCTTCACGAGAACGCAGATTTATTAGCAAAAAGGAGAAAAAATAGATTCATCATTCCATTTCAATCCATTGAAGAGCGAGATAAAGAAATAATGCCCGACTCTGGCCTCTCAATTGAAATGCCTCTAAATGGTATTTTACGTAGAAATAGTATTTTTGCTTATTTCAACGACCCCCAATATCGAAGCAAGAGTTCCGGAATTATTAATTATGGGGCTATAGACAGGGATTCAATTGGCAAAAAAGAAGATGATTTGATTGAGCATCGGGGAGTCAACGAATTAAAGTCAAAATGCAAAATTCAAGTCAATCGCTTTTTTTTCATTCCCGAAGAAGTGTATCTTTTACCCGAATCCTCCTGCTTAATGGTACGGAACAATAGTATCATCGGAATAGATACACAAATAACTTTTCATATAAGAAGTCGGGTAGGTGGATTGGTTCAAGTGCAGAAAAAACAAAAAAAATGGGAACTCAAAATATTTTCTGGCGATATACATTTTCCGGGAGAGGCCGCTAAGATATCCAAACACAGTGGGATGGGGGTACTACCCCGGACGGTAAAAAGCAATTCTAAGGAATCCACAAAAGTGAAAACCTGGATCTATGTCGAATGGATTACACCGCGTAAGAAAAAGTCTTTTGTTTTTGTTCGCCCCATAATCCTATATGAAATAGCGGACGGTATAAATCTAGCAACACTTTTCTACCAGGATCTATTGCAAGAAAAGGATAATCTGAAACTTCGAGTTGTGAATTCGCTTCTCTATGCAAATAGTAACCTAATTCGGGTAATCTCTCAGACAAGTATTCAATTAGTTCGTACTTCTTTAGTATTGAATTGGGAACAAGACAAAAAGAATTCTTCGGGCGAAGAGGCCTGTGCTTCGGTTGTTGAAGTAAGTACAAATGGTCTGATTCAGGATTTCCTAAGAATAAACTTAGTCAAATCCGACATTTCATATATGAGCAGAAAAAGGAATGATTCATCAGGTTCTGAATGGATTTCCGCGAGGGGGTCAGCTCGGACCACTAGGAATCCATTTTTTTCCATTTATTCTAAGGCAAAGATTCAACAATCACTTAAACTTAAACAAAATCAAGGAACTAGTATTACTTTATTAAATAGAAATACGGAATGCCAATCTTTGAGAATTTTGTCATCAGTTAATTGTTTTCGAATCCATCCATTTCAAAATGAAAAAGATTACAATGGAATCAAAAAATCAATAAAAAAAGATTCTCTAATTCAAATTAGGAATTCTTTGTTGGGCCCTTTAGGAACAACTCTTCTAATTTCAGCTTCTTTTTCATTTTACCATTTAATAACTCATAATAAGGTCTCAGTAACTCAATTTTTGAAAGTTGAAAATTTAAACAAGGCTTTTCAAGTAATTCAATATTATTTAATCGATGAAAACCGCGGAATTGGGACTCCCGATCCATGTGCTAGCCGCGTTTTGAATCCATTCCATTTGAATTGGTATTTTCTCCATCCTAAATATAATCATAATTCTTGTGAATTCTTTTTCACAATAATTAGCCTAGGAGAGTTTCTTTGTGAAAATGTATCGATAGCCAAAAAAGGACCAGAACTCAAATCGGGTCAAGTTATAATTGTTCACCTTGATTCGGTAGTACTAAGATCTGCTCAACCTTATTTGGCCACTCCGGGAGCAACTGTTCATGGCCATTATGGAGAAATCATATATGAAGGAGATACATTAATTACATTTCTATATGAAAAAGCAAGATCTGGTGATATAACGCAAGGTCTTCCCAAAGTAGAACAAGTCTTAGAAGTGCGTTCGATTGATTCAATCTCCCCAAACCTAGAAGAGAGAGTTGAGGGTTGGAACGAGTGTATAACAAGAATTATTGGAATTCCTTGGGGATTCTTGATTGGTGCGAAACTAACTCTAGTGCAAAGTCGTATATCTTTGGTTAATGAGATCCAACAGGTTTATCAATCTCAGGGGGTGCAAATCCATAATCGGCATATAGAAATTATTGTCCGTCAAATAACATCCAAAGTTTTGGTTTCAGAAGATGGAATGTCTAAGGTTTTTTTACCCGGAGAACTAATTGGATTGTTGCGAGCGGAACGAATGGGACGCGCTTTGGAAGAAGCAATTTGTTACCGAGCCAGATTATTGGGAATAACGAGAACATCTCTGAATACTCAAAGTTTCATATCCGAGGCCAGCTTTCAAGAGACTGCTCGCGTTTTAGCAAAAGCTGCTCTCCGTGGTCGTATCGATTGGTTAAAAGGCCTGAAAGAAAATGTTGTTCTAGGTAGTATGAGTATGATCCCTCTGGGTACTGGATTCAAAAGATTAGTACACCGCGCACGGCAATCTAAAAGCATTCCTTTGAAAACCAAACGGAATAATTTATTCGAGGGGGAAATGAGAGATCTTTTGTTCCACCACAAGGAGTTAGTGGATTCTTGTATTTCAAAAAATTTATAGGATAAAATACAGCAGAACAATCATGAAATTGATAGGATTTCATGATTCAAGGATTCTTGAGAGTAGATTGATCCGTTTAGTTTACCTTACCTATTAGTGTGGTGATCCTGTGATTTGTTTTTCTTATATTAAGAGTAAGAAAGCAATTCAATTCATATCAATTCAATTCATATCAATTCAATTCATATCAAGTCAATTCATATCAAGTCAATTCATATCAAGAAAAAAAAAAGAAATAGAATAAGAGTAAGGAATAGAAAGAAAAAAATCGCTTGGATCGTGTACCAACGTCCAATATCCGGGAAAAGATAAAGTTCCGTCGGAACAATTATTTATTTCAGCGTGTCTCATCGCTCTTTTTTGCTTTGAAAAAAGAGAGAGGGAGTGTGGGGAAAAATGATAAGAAGAAGATATTGGAACATTAATTTGGAAGAGATGCTGGAAGCAGCAGTTCATTTTGGTCATGGTATTAAAAAATGGAATCCGCGAATGGCACCTTATATCTCTGCAACGCGTAAAGGTATTCATATTACAAATCTTACTAGGACTGCTCGTTTTTTATCAGAAGCTTGTGATTTAGTTTTTGATGCAGCAAGTCGAAGAAAACAATTCTTAATTGTTGGGACAAAAAAAGAAGCCGCGGATTCGGTAGTGCGAGCTGCAAAAAAAGCTCGATGTCATTATGTTCATAAAAAATGGATCGGCGGAATTTTAACAAATTGGTCCAATACAGAAATGAGACTTCAACAGTTCAGGTACTTGAGAAGGGAACAACAGACAGGGGGATTCAACCGTATTAAAAAAAGGGATGCGGCTCGATTGAAGAGACAGTTATCTCACTTGCAAAGATATCTGGGCGGCATAAAATATATGACGCGGCTGCCCGATATTGTAATAATCATTGATCAGCAAGAAGAATATACAGCTCTTCGAGAATGTATCACTTTGGGAATTCCAACGATTTCCTTAATTGATACAAATTGTGACCCGGATCTCGCAGATATGCCGATTCCTGCAAATGATGATTCTATAGCTTCAATCCGATTCATTCTTAACAAATTAGTATTTGCAATTTGTGAAGGTCGTTCTAGCTATATACGAGAGCCCTGATTAATAATAAGATAAATAATATAAGATCAAAAATTGTTTTGTGAACCCAAGAGAGTTATGGAATCAGTTACTATTCCTGAATTGCGCAAAAGAAATCAAAATAACGGGGAATAGTACGGAATTAGCCCGTGCCCCCCAAAAAAGACAATTCAAGTGGGCAAGGCGAAAAAACGAAGGTTGAATCAAAATAATTTCTTGAAAAGTTTTCTTTCAGAAGGCAATATGAATGTTATATCATGTTCCATCAGCACATTAAAGGGGTTATATGATCTATCCGGTGTGGAAGTCGGCCAGCATTTCTATTGGAAAATTGGTGGTTTCCAAGTCCATGCCCAAGTACTTATAACTTCTTGGGTTGTAATTGCTATTTTAGTAGGCTCGGCCATTGTAGCTGTTCGGAATCCACAAACCATTCCGACCGACGGTCAGAATTTCTTTGAATACGTCCTTGAATTCATTCGAGACGTGAGCAAAACTCAGATTGGAGAAGAATATAGTCCATGGGTTCCTTTTATTGGAACTCTGTTTCTATTTATTTTTGTTTCGAATTGGTCAGGGGCGCTTTTACCTTGGAAAATCATAGAGTTACCTCAGGGGGAGTTAGCTGCACCTACGAATGATATAAATACGACCGTTGCTTTAGCTTTACTTACGTCAATAGCATATTTTTATGCGGGACTTAGCAAAAAAGGGTTAAGTTATTTTGGTAAATATATTCAACCAACGCCAATTCTTTTACCCATTAACATTTTAGAAGATTTTACAAAACCCTTATCACTTAGCTTTCGACTTTTCGGAAATATATTAGCGGATGAATTAGTAGTTGTTGTTCTGGTTTCTTTAGTACCTTCAGTAGTTCCTATACCAGTCATGTTCCTTGGATTATTTACAAGTGGTATTCAAGCTCTTATTTTTTCTACGTTAGCTGCTGCTTATATAGGCGAATCCATGGAGGGGCATCATTGATTGACTCCGTTTATAAATTTTGTTTCTATCGTAGCGTAGTGCAAGACAATCTATGCCTTGCTCAAGATAATTTACTTTGTTTGTGAACACAGAAATAGAAAAAAAAAAAAAGGCTTATTTATATGATCTAGTGATCTAGCGGAAGAGTCAATAAAAAAAGATTAGGATAATGGGGAATAAAAAAAAAGGGCAAGAGATCTATCTAAAAGATCTTTTTCCTAAAATTCGTTTGGTTCACTTTTCCTTTCTGTCTCCTTCCGTATTTTCTTTCTATTTTTTGGATTGGTTTCTTCATTCAATTCCAATTTTAGGAGACCTAATCTGACTACTCATTTTATTTTAAATTTTTTGTTTAAATAAATGTGCATATATATTATGAATTAATCACAATTTTGATTCAAAAAAGGAATTAGTAATAAATAAAGGAGTTGAAGATTTGAGATCAATTCCCATTTCAGTCAAGTTTCATCAATTCAACGATCGACCCAAAGAAAATCTTACTAAAAAAAAAGAAATCACATTCACTTTGATCAACCAACCAAATAAAAAAAAAAGAGCTCAATATCTATGGAATGATTCAGACTAATGAATTTATCCCTTTAGAGTGATTGTATCCATGTAATGTATTTAGGATAATGAGAATGTATGTAGGATAATGATAAAGAAAAGTAAGTGAAGCGTTTACAATTTTCAAATTGAATTGAAGATACGAATAGAATAGTTGGTTTACGTTATGCAAGAAAGACACGTATATGGAATAGTAAGCATTAACTAATTAGGTATGAGCTCCAGATATCTCTAATATCACGTCCTACTATTGGTAATTTAGATAGGAATTTCAATCCAATAGAATACAATAGAGTCTAGTTCTGATGATTCAATAGTATTCTATTTCAATTAGCAGCTCTGAGTTCCTCTTTGTTACTTTGATTGAAGGGAAATATTCATATTATCGATGGACTAACTAAGTCATAATTTCTATTTATTGGTTGATTGTATCATTAACCATTGTATCATTAACCATTTCGATTTCTTTATTTTGGTGCGAGGAATTTCTCATGAATCCATTGATTGCTGCCGCTTCCGTTATTGCTGCTGGGTTGGCCGTTGGGCTTGCTTCTATTGGACCTGGAATTGGTCAAGGTACTGCTGCGGGGCAAGCTGTGGAGGGTATCGCGAGACAGCCGGAGGCGGAGGGAAAAATTCGGGGTACTTTATTGCTTAGTTTGGCTTTTATGGAAGCTTTAACAATTTATGGACTGGTTGTAGCATTAGCCCTTTTATTTGCAAATCCTTTTGTCTAATCCTAACAAAAAAATTGTATTTTTTTACTTGGGACTTGCTGCTTACTTTTTTTGAATTCTATCAAGATTTCACATTTACAAGTACTTATTTATTGGTACACTAACCCATGGGAAGGACTGATTTGAGGATGAGGAATTAGTATATCGAACTCGCTTTCTTCCTTCCCCCCCCCTCTCTCCCCAATTAAATCAAAAGTTTTTGAGGCCGTGTTTGTTGCAACAAAGGAAAAAGGGAAGTGAAGTATTTCTTGATTCAGACAAGACCTGATATCTAATTCGAATAATAATTATTCGTATTAGATATTTAGAAATCGAAATTTCGAATTGGAAACAAAAAAATCCATTTCTTTCTAAATCGCATTTTTTTGAGTCTATTTACAAATCAAATAGATAAATGAATGAATAAAAACGAATCAAAATACTAAAATACTAAATAAGAATAGAATAATGAAATAAATAATATTAGAACTCGAATATAGAAAATAAAAACTACAATTAAGAATCAAAAATAGAGAATTAGTCTGTCTATAAGAGAAGAGGAGATCCTATGAAAAATGTAACCGATTCTTTCGTTCCCTTGGATCACTGGCCATCCGCCGGGAGTTTCGGATTGAATACCGATATTTTAGCAACAAATCCAATAAATCTAATTGTAGTCCTTGGTGTATTAATTTTTTTTGGAAAGGGAGTGTGTGCGAGTTGTTTATTTCAAGAATCGGCTGAATTGAGCCAGCTGCACTTTTTTTTTGTTTTCACTAAGACAGAAGCGGTGCATGATCCTGCGAATTACTTATGAATAAATTAAAAACTCATCTTTAAGAACCATAGCATTTCGCATGATTCATTGGTAAATAGACTTTGATTCTCTATCAACCAAAAATTGGGACTAGTAACATGGTTAAAGCGAACCTGTTTGAAGTCCAGACACAGCAAAGTATTCTTTCTACTACAATGTTAATCAAAAAACGGGTTCAAAAAAAAAAAATGAATATTTGAAAATGGTTTTCGACATAGAACACTCATGTTGAAAAAAAAAGATTTCAACACCTTTTTCTTTCATTTTTTTTTTCTTAACTGAAAAAAAAATGGGTCTTTTGCCCATTCTTATCCAATGCTGAATTGTGATAACCTATGATAAAGTAAATTCTTTGGATTTGAAGAAAAAAAGAAACAACTTTACTGACAATTACTTGTTGGGTTCAAAGAGTCCTCTGAATATTCCAGTCTTGGATTCGGTTCAATAGGCATAGGAATTCCAACTAGAGAAAAGAGGATAGGCTCACTGTAGTCGAAAAAGATATTTCAATTTGCCGGCCCTAAGGAATTGAAATTGTTGAGCGTGAGAGCCAAATGAATCGAAAGATTCATGTTTGGTTCGGGAAGGGATTATGAAAATTTTGAAAGGAATGGAAAGATAATCTACTTTCATTAAGTGATTTATTAGATAATCGAAAACAACGGATTTTGAATACTATTCGAAATTCAGAAGAACTCCGCGGGGGGGCCATTGAACAGCTAGAAAAAGCCCGGGCCCGTTTACGTAAAGTCGAAATAGAAGCAGATCAGTATCTAGTGAACGAATCCTCTGATAGAGAACGAAAAAAATTGGCTTTAATGAATTCAACTTATCAGTTTATAGAACAAAAAGAAAATTCACAAAATGAAAGAATTCGTTTTGAACAAGAAAAAACACTTAATCAAGTCCGACAACGATTTTTTCAACAAGCCTTAGAACGAGCTCTAGAGACTCTGAATAGTCGTTTAACCAACGAATTACATTTACGTATCATCAGTGCTAATATTGACATGTTGGGGACTATAAAAGAAATCACTGATTAGTCCTTCTGTTATAG